TCGAGTGGATACTGCTACTTCTTCTCGAACCATACTAATATTATTGTTTGATCAGATCATTGAATCATTTATTTCTATTGCAATCCATTCAATTTTAATTTCTACACACGTCTTTTTTTAGGAGGCCTACATCCATTATGTGGCATAGGGGTTACGTCACGTACGAAACTTAATAGTATACCACTTCTACGAATGGCTCGTAATGCTGCATCTCTTCCGAGACCAGGGCCTTTTATCATGACTTCTGCTCGTTGCAGACCCTGATCCACTGCCGTACGAATAGCATTTCCTGCTGCGGTTTGAGCAGCAAATGGTGTCCCTCTTCTTGTGCCTCTGAATCCACAAGTACCAGCGGAGGACCAAGAAACCACCCGACCTATTACATCTGTAACAGTCACAATGGTATTGTTGAAACTCGCTTGAACATGAATAACTCCTTTTTGTATTCTACGTCCATTCTTACGTGAACCAATTCTTGGTATAGCTTTTGTCATATTTTATCATCTCATAAATATGAGTCGGAGATATACGGATATATCCATTTCATGTCAAAACAGATCCTTTATTTGTACATCGGACCGTTTAGAAAGTCCCTTGTTAGAAAGATTACCCCTGTCTCTGTTTATGTTTCGGATTGGAACAAATTACTATAATTCGTCCCCGCCTACGGATCAGTCGACATTTTTCACAAATTTTACGAATGGAAGCCCTTATTTTCATATTTGTTATTCCTTAATTCCAAATATACTCCTTGGAAGAAAATAAGTCTCTTGAAATTTTGAACCTCGAATTGTATTCCCATGAAAGGAATGTTTAAATTCAAATAAAAAGCCGCCTAATCATTCGACTCTTTGTTGCGAAGTCTATAAATTATACGTCCCCTAGTTGAATCATAACGACTTACTTCGATTTTGACTCTATCTCCTGGTAGTATCCGGATAAAACTCCGTCGGATCCTCCCCGAAACATAACCTAGAATCAGATCTTCATTGTCTAAACGAACTCGGAACATACCATTGGGAAGTGATTCAGTAATTAAACCTTCGTGAATCAATTTTTGTTCTTTCATTCCAGGTAACCCCCTTGAAGTATCAACTAATGGAGGAGGAGTAATAGTAGACAATTCGTCTTTCCTCTCTTTTTCCCAAATAGCAAGTTACGGATCAAATTCGGATACCAGAAGGATCACCAGATATAATACAAAATTTCTCCCCCAATTCTTTCTAGTCGAGCTTCTCGATCTGTCATTATACCTCGAGAAGTAGAAAGAATTACGACCCCCATTCCACCTAAAATCCTAGGAATTCGTTGATGGTTGGAATAGATTCGTAGACCGGGACGACTGATACGCTTTAAAATAGTTCTATATGTTCCTTTCCTATTCCTTCTATGTCGCAGGGTTGAAACCAAAAAATATTTGTTGTTTTCCCTATGTTTCCTAACATTTTCAATAAACCCTTCTTGTAGAAGTATTTTAACAATGTTTTCGGCGATATTAGTAGATGCTATTCGAACCGTTCCTTTTTTATCCATGTTAGCATTTCTTATAGAAGTTATTATATCGGCAATAGTGTCCCTACCCATGACGAACTAAAATTATGGGTGCCTTCCAGTTTTGATATAATCAACATGTTCCTTTTTTTTTTTTCATTTTTTCTTATTTATTTATGAATTATTAAAGGTATATGCGTGAGACACAATCTACTAACGTAATCTATTTCAGAGACCTGACTATACTCTATCACGGTCTCATCTACTAGTATTTATAAGACTTCAGGAGCTAATGAGACTATTTTAGTGAAATTCAACTGTCTCAATTCCCGCGCGATCGCTCCAAAAACTCGAGTTCCTTTTGGATTTCCTTCTTGATCAATGACAACTGCTGCATTGTCATCATATCGTATTATCATACCGTTGTCGCGTTTGAGTTCTTTACATGTACGTACAATTACAGCTCTGATCACTTCTGATCTTTCGAGAGGCATATTGGGCACTGCTTCTTTGATTACAGCAACAATAACGTCACCAATATGAGCATATCGTTGATTACTAGCTCCTATGATTCGAATACACATCAATTCTCGAGCCCCGCTGTTGTCCGCTACATTCAAATGGGTCTGAGGTTGAATCATATCATTTTTTTTTTTTTTTGAATCTGCTCTTTCAATGCAAAAGGCAAAGGAAAAAGAGAGAAATATTGTCTGCCCAGAAATCCAAAAATCTGCGATTGTATTTTTCATCACAAATACCCTTCACATACCTATCACGCGATAATGAATTGAGTTCGTATAGGCATTTTGCACGCAGCTATTGAAATAGCTGCTCTGGCTACAGTTTCTGATACTCCGCCCATTTCATAAAGTATTCGACCGGGTTTAACGACAGATACCCAATATTCGGGAGATCCTTTCCCCGAACCCATACGTGTTTCGGTAGGTCTTACTGTAACGGGTTTGTCGGGAAATATACGTACCCATATTTTTCCACCACGGCGTGCATATCGTGTCATTGCTCGTCGTCCTGCTTCTATTTGTCTAGATGTGATCCAAGCGGGTTCAAGTGCCTGAAGAGCGTATCTGCCGAAACAAATATGATTGCCTCGATAAGATATTCCCTTCATTCTTCCTCTATGTTGTTTACGGAATCTGGTTCTTTTGGGGTTATAGTTGATGGTTGTTTCTCAATCCCATCTCTACTGCAGAACCGGACATGAGAGTTTCTTCTCATCCAGCTCCTCGCGAATGAAACGATTCAATAATATTACGTATATGTATTTATTGAATGAATAATACACTGAATCATGGAATTTATTGATATTTAATCTGTCACACGGGAAGCCGTATAGTATATAGTATATACGGCTAGACGGATATTTCTATTTTATTTATATGGGATAATGCCTTTCTTTTGAAAATGAATCCTTGACCTTTACCGAATCTGTCAAAATACTGCAATCCAATAATGGTTTCGCGGGCGAATATTGACTCTTTCCATATTTGCTTCATTCGTAGGGGGAACCCATGACCTATCAGAAGAAATTAATTGGTTCCTGGTTGATTCCGCCATCCCACCCAATGAATCATTAGGATTCGTTTTCAATAGAATCTTCCGCAGTCACAGGTTTCGTCGTTCCCATAGCTTTTCCATTAATGGCTAGGCCTGAACTATGCAATGGAGCTCCTAATTAAATTCGTTCCCGAGCCAATCTCCTCAGTCTCTATTGACTCGGGGCTCTTTATTATTTGTATTTTTCTTATGAACCGTATTCATCTAATTATGGACGAATCAGTATTGATGCTTTATCACACTGCCTTTTATGATATGATGTGATTGATAGACCATACATATTGGAATCATATATCATGGAGATTCTCCTTCTCTCTTTCTCTCGCCCTTCCAGTTACCCACATCCCTCTATTTTTTTTTTCCAACCTATAAATGGATTTTTCCTTTATGGAAAAAAAAAAGATTTCAGTTGCTACAACTATATGATCGATACATCATATGGCGACTGCTTCCTTGGATCTCGATAATACAAAGCAATGAGTTGGTTACTAGTTCTTATAGTTATTAGTTAGGGGCTGGTCTGTTTTTTGAATCCCAACTTGAAATAAAAAACCAACGAGTCACACACTAAGCATAGCAGTTCCACCAAAAGGTCAATCGAATTTTTATTCAACCTTATAGAATTAGAATTGCTCATTTTTCATTTTTTTTTTTTATTGAAGTGAAAGGGAATAGTTTGTAGTTTTTGTTCTATCACTGAATAGAATGGCAAGCAAAGGAAGGGTCCATTATTGCTCGTCTACAAATATCCAAATTTTGATGCCCAATGCCCCATAGGCAGTTCGAACTGTATAGGAACAATGATCAATTTTAGCTCGAATGGTTTGGAGGGGAACCCTACCTTCTCTGATCCATTCGACACGTGCAATTTCTTTTCCGTCGATACGCCCTGCAATTTCCACTTGAATTCCTTTTGTGTCTGCTTGTTCAGTTAATTCAATAGCTTTTTTCATTGCCTTTCGAAACGAAACCCTATTCTTTAATTGTAGAGCTATATATTCTGCAAGAATATTAGGTTGTCCATAAGGTTTTGCAACTCTTGTAATAGCAATGTTAAGTCTCCGATTCACAGAATGAAGCCCCTTTTGTACATTGATCTGCAATTCTTCGATTCCTCGTGCTTGGCCTTCTATTAACAAATTTGGGAATCCAATATAGATTATGACCTGGATCAAGTCCATTTTTTTTTGAATCTCTATATGTGCAATTCCAATTCCTTCGAAACTTGAAGATACTCTTATATTTTTTTGTACATATATCTTGATACAATCCCGTATTTTTTCATCTTCCTGGAGACCTATGTAATAACTTTTTGGTTGTGCGAACCAAAGGGAACGATGACTTTGGTTTTCGCCAAGGCGGAAACCAAGTGGATTTATTTTTTGACCCATCTTTTTTTTCTCTCTCTCTCTCCTTCTCTATATATCTTTCTATTATAGGATCTCTCCATACATTTTTTGTTTCTAAAAATATATCCTGATCTGTTTTCTTTTTAGAGCTATCCTTCAATACAATAATTATATGACAGGCGGGTCTTTCTATCGGATAACTACGTCCTCTAGCCCTGGGTTTTAACTTTTTCACGATAGTACCCCCATTGACTTCGGCTTTACTAATGACTGAATCAGCTTCGTTGAAACTTTTATTGTGACTAGCATTTGCTGCTGCAGAATAAACCAGTTTAAAAATGGGATAAAATGCTCGATAAGGCATGAGTTCCAGTAACATAAGTGTTTTCTCGTAGGAATGCCCACGAATCTGATCAATGACTCTTCGTGCTTTGTGAGCAGACATACATATACGTTGAGCTAAAGCTTGTACTTGTGTACTCGAGCTCCTCTTCATCTTCTGCTTTTTCAAGGTCTTCTTCCACTTTCTCCACTTTGACATAAGATAAGGTTCGCCTCCCGCCAATGAACGATGAGCACCTATTTCACTTTATTTTATTAACGGAGAGATCTAGTATCGTTTCTCGCGTGTCCCTGGAAAGTAAGAGTAGGTGCAAATTCTCCTAATTTTTGACCCACCATACGATCCGTTATATAAATAGGTAAATGCGCCTTTCCATTATGAATGGCAATTGTATTGCCGATCATTGTGGGTATAATGGTAGATGCCCGGGACCAAGTTACTATTATCTCTTTTTCCTCTCTCATGTTAAGCTTCTTTATTTTTTCCAATAAATGATTAGCTACAAAAGGATTTTTTTTTAGTGAACGTGTCACGGCCTATTATTCCCCCCCCTTTTTTTTTTTGAAAAGACGAGTAAAAAACAATATTTATTTGATTTTTAATATTCCTATTTACGGCGACGAATAATAAAACGATTACTATATTTATTCCTTTTCCTACTTCTTCTTCCAAGCGCAGGATAACCCCAAGGGGTTGTGGGTTTTTTTCTACCAATCGGGGCCCTCCCTTCACCACCCCCGTGGGGATGGTCTACAGGGTTCATAACTACCCCTCTTACTACAGGACGCCTACCTAGCCAACACTTAGATCCGGCTCTACCCAAACTTTTCTGGTTTGCCCCAACATTACCCACTTGTCCGACTGTTGCTGAGCAGTTTTTGGATATCAAACGGACCTCCCCAGATGGAAATCTTAATGTGACCGATTTACCCTCTTTTGCAATCAGTTTCGCTACAGCACCTGCTGCTCTAGTTAATTGTCCACCCTTTCCAAGCGTGATTTCTATGTTATGTACGGCCGTGCCTAAGGGCATATGGGTTGAAGTAGATTTTTCTTTTTGATCAATAAAAACCCCTTCCCAAACCGTACAAGCTTCTTCCAAAGCATACGGCTTTCCGGATGTATATATAGATATTATATGATGATATCTAGACAGATGGATTTTATATGAATCATGTGATGAAGTACCACATGAGTGGATATATAGGAATACAAATCTGCCAAATCACTCATGTTATGATCTTATACATCCTAGGTCTCTCCGTTTCGTCATCTGGCTTCTGTTCTTCATGTAGCATTCAGACCGAATGACTCTATGAAATTACGTCGCTACTTCCACATATTACGGGTAACGTAGGAGACATCTTTTCCCCGGGGGGATTTTTAGAATTACCACCACTTAGCTTTCAATTCACCTCTGACCATCAAATGAAATGTGAATAACCCATCCTCTTCTCTTTGAAACAAGGGTCGCTTCCGCTTTTGTCCGTGCTTCAAACAATTTTGTCTTCTCCATATTACCATATCTTGAGTGTCAATAATTTTATATGAGGAACTACTGAACTCAATCACTTGCTGCCGTTACTCTTCAGTTTTCTGTTGAGGTCTATCCCGTAGAGGTACTCAAATTGGATCAGTGATCAATTTCTAGGTTTCGTCGTAAACCTAATTGGTTACTTCCAATTACGTAAATCCATAGTTCAAACCGCACTCAAAGGTAGGGCATTTCCCATTGATATAGGAACTTCTGTACCGGAAACAATGGTATCTCCAATTATAGCCCCTCTGGGATGTAAAATATATCTTTTCTCACCATCTCCATAGTGTATGAGACAAATGTATGCATTTCGATTAGGGTCATATTCTATGGTTACGATCCTAGCGGATATGTCTTTTTCATTCCGTCGAAAATCGATTTTACGGTATAGACGCTTATGGCCTCCTCCTCTATGCCCTGCGGTAATGATTCCCCTGGAATTACGACCTTTACCACAGCGATGCTGTCCATAGATCAAATTATTTCGCGGATTGGATTTCACTTGACTGTCTACGGATCCTTTGCGTATGCTCGGGGTAGAAGTTTTGTATAAATGTATCGCCGTGTTATTTAGTATTTTTTTTTCTTTTTTTTTTTTTACTTAAATTCTTTTCTCTTCTCTATAAGAGGTAAAATAGAATAACCCGGTTGAAGCGTAATGATCATACGTCTGTAATGCATTGTATGTCCCATAATGGGTCCCATTCTTCTACCCTTTCCCGGGAGTTGATGACTATTTATAGCTATTACTTTGACGCCAAAGAAGAGTTCGACCCAATGCTTTATTTCTGTCCTAGTTGATCCTGATTCGACATTAGAAGTATATTGATTGTTCCCCAATAACCGAATACTTTTTTCTGTAAAGACTACATATTTGATTCCATCCATAAATCTACTTTCTTCCCCACGAGTTCCAGTATCGATAAGAATTCTAGTTCTTACTCTTCATATGTTATGGTTGGTATGAATATACCATACCAATTCGTTATGTATGGATGATGAGATTCCATTGATACGGAGCCAGTGGAACTAGCCTTATTGAATGTCCCCGTTGGCCTGCATCCAGCAGGAATTGAACCTACGAATTCGCCAATTATGAGTTGGGCGCTTTAACCATTCAGCCATGGATGCTTCACTGGGGTCATTGTACATCGCGAGTGACCCAAATTCAATTCACTTTGATTCTTTTGGATTCTTTAGGAGGAATCAATGAAATGAGAGGACATCAATTCAAATCCTGGATCTTCGAATTGAGAGAAATCAAGAATTCTCGCGATTTCTTGGATTCATGGATCCAACCCGATTCGGTGAAATCTTTCACTTCCTTTTTTTTCCACCAAGAGCGCTTTATGAAACTTTTTGATTCCCGAATTTGGAGTGTCCTAATTTCACGTGATTCACAGGGTTCAATTCGTCGACATTGCACGATCAAAGGTGTAGTACTGCTTGTACTTGTAGTAGCGGTCCTTATATACAATCGAAATAGGGTCGAAAGAAAAAATATCTATTTGATGGGGCTTCTTCCTAAACCTCTGCGCTCCATTGGACCCCCCAATTATACATTGAAAGAATCCTTTTGGTCTTCCAATCTCAATAGGTTGATTGTTTCGCTCCTGTATCTTCCAAAAGGGAAAAAGATCTATGAGAGTTGTTTCATGGATCCGAAAGAAAGTACTTGGGTTCTTCCAATAACTAAAAAGTGTATCATGTCTGAATCTAACTGGGGTTCGCGGCGATGGAGGAATGTGATCGTAAAAAAGAGGAATTCCAGCTGTAAGATATCGAATGAAATTGCAGCTGGAATTGAGATCTCATTCAAAGAGAAAGATATAAAATATCTGGAGTTTTTTTTTGTATCCTATACGAATGATCCGATCCGCAAGGACCATGATTGGAAATTCTTTGACCGCCTTTCTCCGAGTAAGAAGCGAAACATAATCAACTTGAATTCGGGACAGCTATTCGAAATTTTAGTGAAACATTTGATTTGTTATCTCATGTCTGCTTTTCGTGAAAAAAGACCAATTGATGGGGGGGGTTTCTTCAAACAACAAGGAGCTGAAGCGACTATTCAATCAAACGAGATTGAACATGTTTCCCATCTCCTCTCGAGAAACAAGGGGGGTATTTTTTTGCAAAATTGTGCTCAATTTCATATGTGGCAATTCCGCCAAGATCTCTTCGTTATTGGGGGGAAGAATCGGCACAAATCGGATTTTTTGAGGAACGTCTCGAGAGAGAATTTGATTTGGTTAGACAATGCGTGGTTGGTAAACAGGAATCGGGTTTTTAGCAAGGTACGGAATGTATCGTCAAATATTCAATATGATTCCATAAGATCCATTTTCTTTCAAGTAACGGATTCTAGCCAATCGAAAGGATTTTCTGATCAATCCATAGATCCTTTCAATTCCATTAGTAATGAGGGTTCGGAATATCACACATTGATCAATCAAACAGAGATTCAGCAACTAAAAGAAAGATCAATTCTTTTAGATACTTCCTTTCTTCAAACGGAACGAACAGAGATAAAATCAGATCGATTCTCAAAATACCTTTCCGGATATTCCTCAATGGCTCGGCTATTCCCGGAACGTGAGAAGCAGATGAATAATCATCTGCTTCCAGAAGAAATAGAAGAATTTCTTGGGAATCCTACAAGATCAATTCGTTCTTTTTTCTCTGATAGATGGTCAGAACTTCATCTGGGTTTGAATCCTACCGAGAGGTCGACTATAGATCAGAAATTGTTGAAGAAACAACAAGGTGTTTCTTTTGTCCCTTCGAGGCGATCGAAAAATAAAGAAATAGTTGATATATTCAAGATAATTACGTATTTACAAAATACCTCCTCAGTTCATTCGATTGCAGCAGATCCGGGATGGGATATGGTTCCGAAGGATGAACCGGATATGGACAGTTCCAATAAGATTTCATTCTTGAACGAAAATGCATTTTTTGATTTATTTCATCTATTCCATGATCGGAACAAAGGGGGATACAGGTTGCACCACGAGTTTGAATTAGAAGAGACATTTCAAGAAATGGCAGATCTATTCACTCTATCAATAACCGAGCCGGGTTTAGCCTATCAGAATAAGGAATTTGGCTTGTCTATTGATTCCTACGGAAAATTATTGAATGAGGTATTCAACTCCGGGGATGAATCGAAAAAGAAATCTTTATTGGTTCTACCTTCTATTTTTGATGAAGAGAATGAATCTTTTTATCGAAAGATAAAAAAAAAATCGGTCCGGATCTCCTGCGGGAATGATTTGGAAGATCCAAAACCAAAAATAGCGGTATTTGCTCACAACAACATAATGGAGGCGATCCATCAATATAGATTGATCCGAAATCAGATTCAAATCCAATATAGTACCTATGGGTACATAAGAAATGTATTGAATCGATTCTTTTTAATGAATCGACCCGATTCCAACTTCGCATATGGAATTCAAAAGCATCCCATAGGAATTCAAAAGCACCCAATAGGAAATGATATTCTGAATCATCTAACTATAATAATAGATAAGATCAACCAACATTTATCCAATTTGAAAAAGATTAAGAAGAAGTGGTTCGATCCTCTTATTTCTCGAACCGAGAGATCCACGAATCTGGATCCTAATGTATATAGATACAAATGCTCCAATGGAAGCAAGAATTTCCAGGAATATTTGGAGCATTTCGTTTCTGAGCAGAAACACCGTTTTCAAGTAATGTTCGATCGATTACGTATTAATCAATATTCGATTGATTGGTCCGAGGTTATCGACAAACAAGATTTGTCCAAGTCACTTCGTTTCTTTTTGTCCAAGTCACTTCTCCTTTTGTCCAAGTCGCTTCTCTTTTTATCTAAGTCACTTCCTTTTTTCGTTGTGAGTTTCGGGAATATCTCCATTCATAGGGCCGAAATCCACATCTATGAATTGAAAGGTCTGAATGATCAACCCGGCAATCAGTTGTTAGAATCAATAGGTGTTCAAATCGTTTATTTGAATAAATTGAAACCCTTCTTATTGTATGATCATGATACTTCCCAAAGATCGAAATTTTTAATCAATACAGGAACAATATTACCTTTTTTGTTCAACAAGATACAAAAGTGCATGATTGACTCATTCCGTACTAGAAAAAATCGCAGGAAATCCTTTGAGAACACGGATTCCTATTTATCAATGATATCCCACGATCGAAACAATTGGTTGAATCCTCAGAAAAGTTCATTGATATCTTCTTTTTATAGAGCAAATAGACTTCAATTCTTGAATCATCCCCATCGCTTCTGGTTCTATTGTAACAAAGGATTCCATTTTGATGGGGAAAAGACCCGTATCCATAATTATGATTTTACGTATGCACAATTCCCCAATATCTTGTGCATTCGCAACAAAATATTTTCTTTGTGTTTCAGTAAAAAAAAACATGTTTTGGGAGAGAGAGAGACTATTTCACCAATTGAGTCACAGGTATCTGGCATATTCATACCTAACAATGTTCCACAAAGTGGTAACGAAACGTATAACTTGTACAAATCTTTCCATTTTTCAATTCGATCCGATCCATCCGTTCCTATTTACTCGATTGCAGACATTTCTGGAACACCTGTAATAGAGGAACAAATAGTCAATTTTGAAAGAACTTATTGTCAGCTTCTTTCAGATATGAATCTATCTGATTCAGAAGGGAAAAACTTGCATCACTATCTCCGTTTCAATTCAAACATGGGTTTGATTCACACTCCATGTTTTGAGAAATATGTGCCGTCCGGAAAGAGGAAAGAACTGAGTCTTTGTCTAAAGAAAAACGTTGAGAAGGGGGAAGTAGGTAGAACCCTTCAACGAGATAGTGCTTTTTCAAATCTCTCAAAATGGAATTTGTTCCAAACCTATATGCCATGGTTCCTTACTTGGACGGGGTGTAAATATCTTTATTTCACCTTAAAAAACAATATTTATTTGATATTGAATATTCCCTTTCAATATTCCCTAAGTGGCAGTCAAAATTTTGTGTCCGTTTTTCATGATATTAGGCATGGATCAGATATATCATGGCCAATTCCTCAGAAAAAGTGGTGGTCGATTCTTCCACAACGGAATCTGATAAGTGAGAGTTCGAGTAAGTGTTTACAGAATCTTCTTCTGTCCGAAGAAATGATTCATCGAAATAATGAGTCACCCATTCCATTGATATGGACACATCTGAGATCACCAAATGCTTGGGAGTTCCTCTATTCAATTCTTTTCCTTCTTCTTGTTGCTGGATATCTCGTTCGTACACATCTTCTCTTTGTTTTCCGAGCCTCTAGTGAGTTACAGACAGAGTTAGAAAAGATCAAATCTTTGATGATTCCATCATACATGATTGAGTTGCGAAAACTTCTGGATAGGTATCCTACATCTGAACTGAATTCTTTCTGGTTAAAGAATCTCTTTCTAGTTGCTCTGGAACAATTAGGAGATTCTCTGGAAGAAATACGGGATTCTGCTTCTGGCGGCAACATGCTATTGGGTGGTGGTCCCGCTTATGGGGTCAAATCAATACGTTCTAAGAAGAAATATTTGAATATCAATCTCATCGATCTCATCAGTATCATACCAAATCCCATCAATCGAATCACTTTTTCGAGAAATACGAGACATCTAAGTCGTACAAGTAAAGAGATCTATTCATTGATAAGAAAAAGAAAAAACGTGAACGGTGATTGGATTGATGATAAAATAGAATCCTGGGTCGCGAACAGTGATTCGATTGATGATGAAGAAAGAGAATTCTTGGTTCAGTTCTCCACCTTAACGACGGAAAAAAGGATTGATCAAATTCTATTGAGTCTGACTCATAGTGATCGTTTATCAAAGAATGACTCTGGTTATCAAATGATTGAACAACCGGGATCCATTTACTTACGATACTTAGTTGACATTCATAAAAAGTATCTAATGAATTATGAGTTCAATAGATCCTGTTTAGCAGAAAGACGGATATTCCTTGCTCATTATCAGACAATCACTTATTCACAAACCTCGTGTGGGGCTAATAGTTCTCATTTCCCATCTCATGGAAAACCCTTTTCGCTCCGCTTAGCCCTATCCCCTTCTAGGGGTATTTTAGTGATAGGTTCTATAGGAACTGGACGATCCTATTTGGTCAAATACCTAGCGACAAACTCCTATGTTCCTTTCATTACGGTATTTCCGAACAA